ATACGCTTGGTAAGCGGGTTGTATTTATTAAACATGTGTAGCTATCTTCTATATATCCGTCTCCCCTTTTATTCTTTTATTGCTGTTCTATTCGGGGCAGCATGGGCGGGGGTCTATCCAAATTTAGACTTTTTTTCGTCAATCGATTCAATGAAAAATTGAAGTACGATATTTTCTGAGAATTCCCTATCGGCACCCTATATTTGAATATCCGATTCTATATCTGGGATTATATATGTTCTGGTTCCGGAGTTTACTTTACATATATAAATTTTTTTTATATAATATAAATATATAATATATATAAATAATATATATAATATATAATTATAATATTATAATCGAAATTGAGAAAAATGGAAATTAAGAAAAATTTTTTGATTGAAAAGAATCAACAATAATTAGTTATTATTTTGACTTTCTTATGTCATTAGGGAAACATAATTTAAGATCGAAATCTAAAAATCATTCATGAATTCGCAGTCAAGCCACAAGTCAATAGTTAATGGTTCAAAATTATTATGAATTTTTTTTGTGAAAGAAATTTTCCCTTTCAATAGAAAGGATAGGGGAAGTTTTTAGGTATTGTGTATTTTGTGATACTATACAATCAATCGAAGGGTTGGATCTAATAAAAAAAGGGAATGGTTTCTTTTGGTTAAGGCAAACAGGATTCAAGATGTCAGTACAAAAAAAGAAGTTCAGTAATCCAATACACCTCAAACCAAAAAGGGGGTAATATTGTCATCTATTTTTTTTGGCGACATGGCCGAGCGGTAAGGCGGAGGACTGCAAATCCTTTTTTCCCCGGTTCAAATCTGGGTGTCGCCTGGTCAACAAAAGACCTGAAATCCCTTCTTTTTTTTGATATAACTCACCGAAATCTTCGCCAGCATAGGGGGAGGGGGGCTGTTGATACCCCCTTGATTCGAAGCATATGGAGATTCTCAAAAGATCTGTAACTTTTTTTTGATAGGAGTCAAAAAAAGATTTTCGTACTATGAAGGGAGCCGAGAAGTCTTGATAGCCCTTCCACTACTAATGGAATATTTACTGACTGGGCCTTGAATTAGATAACCAAAAGGGAGTCTAACTGTTACTTATTGTGGAGAAACAACTTTGGTCTACAAACTCCCGAATGTCTTTGAATACTCAGATATTCGATCAATATTTGATTGTCAAATTCAGTTTTTAGAAAAAAAACTGCCAAAAAAACTTCTGTTCAGTAACCCCTAGTCAAGAATATAATCGACTGTCTCCCCATTTTTTCACAGAGACGAAATAGAGAAAATGGGAAATAAAGAAAATAGAGGTATGTGTGTGATAGATAATGATTTACCTTGGTTATATAGATATAGTTTTTATTCCGTTTTTTTATGAATGAATTATGAAGGTTAACAAAAGAATAGATCTTTTTATTCCTACATGCTATAGCTATATTAGTAAGACTCCCTTGTCCACGGGGGTCGTTGCATATTTTGCTTGTACTTAATCTTTCCCAATTCGACTAGAAATCATAATGATCAGAAAATTTGTATTAAGAATTTCTTATAAATTAAATGCATTTATTGGATTGGTTCATTAAATAAAGAATTGGGAGTAAGAATCCCCTTTTGACTATGCACCCTGGATTTCACTATTATTAGTGAACAAGAATGGAATAATTCCTTCATATTCAGATAGGGGACATAATTCACATGGATATAGTAAGTCTCGCTTGGGCTGCTTTAATGGTAGTCTTTACATTTTCCCTTTCACTCGTCGTATGGGGGAGAAGTGGACTTTAGAAGTACTATTAATGTAATTACGGTAAGGAATCAAACTTTCTCAATTGTTTTTTGGATTTATGCTTTATCGACATCGACTCATTTCATATCATGGTTCAAGTGTTCCAAATCGGTAGGGTTTACTACTCCTTTTCGAAATTGGAAGAAGTTCCCATACTCCTTTCTGTTAGCGATTTAATCAAATACTTTTTTGGTTTGGAATGCTAAAAAAAAATGACTGGTTTTTTTTTATGAAATTAATGGGAGCCCTGTCCGTAGACTTTTTACTTCTTTGATTTTCTTTTTTTCGATAGATACTGGGATTTCGATTTGAAATAATCAGAAATCTCGGAATTCAAGCCGTAAAAGTAAGAGTTACCCCCCTTTTTTTTTTATTTCGGTCGGAATCAATACAAATCAATACAAATCAAAAAAAGAAATCTAGCAAAGAAATAGAACTGGGGCCCTATGTATATTCTATGGATAGAATTCTATCGATATGAAGATAGATATTTTAGAAGATTGCTCTATATTAAGCCTGTATCTTTATACAGTACAACTTTATAAACTAAAAAACCACCAATCTAATAGATAATATGGTAGAAAGAAATATATCAACCTTTCTACCATATTATCAAATCTCATAGAATACTGTTGATTCTAGCCTGCGTATTTAATTGAAGATTTAAGAAACGAAATTGGAATCCTTTATTTATATTTATTTCTTAAATAATTCTCATTGATAAAGACATAAGAAGTCAAGTTTCATTCAGATTAATCGGTTTGGCTGACCGTTTTTACATATATGATAAGTAAAAAAGCAGTAGGAACTAGAATAAAGAGTGCAGTAGCAATAAATGCGAGAATATTTACTTCCATAATCTAAGTGGTTTTTACTTCGCAATAACTCGGGATTTAATCCCATAGAGATAATCAAAATTTCGCCTGTAAATTCAAGGGGATGAATTCCATCTCGATGATATTGAATCGCATCAATATTATGAATAACAAAATCTGGGCTATCAAATCACTTCGCCGTCGCGAATTAAATAGTATAACATAGGAAGATCCTTTATCCATACTCAATATAAAATTGAATTCGTAATCGAATCGAGAAATCTTTTTTTCTTTTTTTACATTCTTTCTACAACCTACCGCCTTCCTTGGACAATCAAACGATTATTCATTACCTCACAAATAACACGAATAATAAAGCTAAAGGGGGTGGTTATTTGATCTTTCTTTTTTTAATATTCTCTTTTCTTGGATTAGTACTAGCATAGATTAAAAAAAAGTTCGGTGTAAAATTGGAATGAGATAGATTAAAAAAAAGGAGTTAGTTTGAGTCATTGAGACTACCCAAAATCGGAACTAGAAAGGGAGAGAGTTTTCATCTGAAAAGTCTTTTTCCGGGTAACTCAAATTCCATTTTTTTTGGAGTGTACAAGAAATGAATTCTAGTTGTGTATGTGCTCCCGAGAAACATATGATACTCTATTCCATTAGATAGAGGCAAAAGACCAGACCCAGTACGCTATCCTTTGGAATCCGGAATATGATGTTCCCAATAATTGGATTAGTCCAATTAGATCTCTCTCCCCCCAATAGGTACTAGTTGAAGTAATGAAAATTTAAATATTTGGTTGTGTTTGATGAGAAATAACGAAAAAAGAAAAAAAATCCCTATTGAGAATGACCGAAATTCTATTAATTTCATTGTGCCCCTTTTACCAGAAAAAGAAAATAGAGAGGTGAGTTGATGTGTCTATTGGATCCGTCGGGACTGACGGGGCTCGAACCCGCAGCTTCCGCCTTGACAGGGCGGTGCTCTGACCAATTGAACTACAATCCCAGGGAAATAAGGTATACCGCATCAATATTTTTAGGATTTCATTCAAACCCATTTTTTTCGTGTTGTAACAGAGACACGAGTGATATAGTGATATCTGCATGACTATGCACTTTCTTTTTTGTGAGAACGACAGTAATTACATTACTAGTGATTCTTTCTTTATTTACAAATCGATTGATCATCAATTTTTCAATCAAAAAAGATTTCTTTTTTCGTTTATTTAGACTTTCCTTTATACTTACAGATACTGATATGAATCTAGATCATTATATTCTCTAGATCCGAATTTTTTGGAACAAGTAAATAAAACAAATAAAGAGGTATGTATATAGAATGGAATTCTTTTATTCCCACGTATCGTGCGCTTCAGAAAGACAAAATTTGCATCTCACGGTCTATGAGCGAATTCTTGGGCCGAGCTGGATTTGAACCAGCGTAGACATATTGCCAACGAATTTACAGTCCGTCCCCATTAACCCCTCGGGCATCGACCCAGGAAAAATCAATTCCATTTTCAATTAATGCACGATCAACTTCCTTTTGTAGTACCCTACCCCCAGGGGAAGTCGAATCCCCGCTGCCTCCTTGAAAGAGAGATGTCCTGAACCACTAGACGATGGGGGCATATGTGTCCGACCGCCACCATACTATGAGCATAGTATCAACAATTTTTCTAAATTGTCAATAGAGTCAATAGAATGTAAGAATAGGATTCAATCCAAGAGATCCTTCCGCCCTTCACGATTCCATAGAGTTTTTTGATTCGTTATTCCTATTTATGAATCCTTCATTCTAACCGCCATCCCATCCGATTCGATATAAAAAGCCATTATCATTATCCATTATTCATATTTTTTCTTTTATTAGAATAGAATTCTAATTTCATTTCAAAACTGAAAAACGAATACTCAATTTAAAAATCGAATATCTAATTTAATTCGATCTAAAATTCTATCTAAATTCAATATGAAAAAAAAAAATAGTCTCGATTAACTATATATAATATAAAGCGTTTATTATAAATAGAAAGAAATACGAGGGAAAGGATCCCCTTGTGGAATGGTTTATCCACCCCAACAAAAAAATACAACTTTCAACTCCATTTCTTCTACTTTCTTGATTCATTCATTTTTTTTAAGACGAAATATGTCTTCGTAGTAAACCAGAAAATTTATAACGAAAAAATCCGGGATGATAAAGGGGATCAATAAAATTTCGGAAATTGTTTTTTTTTGATTAAGGGGACAAATCGAACTTCTCCATCACATTGATTTAATCAAATATCTTGGATCTATGTCAAATTGGTAGGTACATGTCTCAAGTGATTTTTGTTCTGATGGGGATCAATTTCATAAAAGAAAAAATGAGGGTCGGCTTGGTTC